AAAAGTAAGTTTYCCATGTGTTTTTTTTTTTTTTTTTTTTTTTTTAGTTTTGTTTTATTGTAATTTTTTTTAAATTTATTTTGTTGGATTATATTATAATATTTAAATATTAATAATTATAAATAGTAAAATAAATTTATTTAGTATAAATATTAAATTTAGATAATTAAAAATTGCATATATATATATRTATATAATTTATATATATATTTATTCATATATTTATAATTTATTAAATAATGAATAAATATATATATAATTAATAATTAATAAATTATTTATATAAATTTATAAATATAATTCACATACATTATTAAATTATTTTTTTAAAACAATTAATTTCTACATAATGATTAGATAAATCATTATTATTAAATATTTAATTGTTGATCTTCTTAACTGGATTTAAATTTTTTTTTACTCTAAATTAATAGATATATATTAATTAATTAAATATTTATATATTAATAGATATCTATTAATTTTATTTGGTATATAGACCAAAAATAAATTTTTGCACGCTTCAATATAAAATTGGGGAGGTATATTTAAATGAATTATATATTATTTTTTTTTTATATAATAAAAAAAAAAAAAAAAAAACTATGAAAAATCAATTATAAATTAATAAATTATACTAGTTTTTGTTATTTTTATTATTTTTAATTTTTATGTTTTATTTTATTTAATTTTTAATAAATGTATAAATATACATATATATATTATTGTAGGGGATAGTATAATGTGCATATAAAATAATACATGGTATTTTATTTGTAACAGGAGTATTTACCAATTTATAATTATTTAGAAATAGTTTAATTCTATTAAATATAATTAATAATGAATGTAATATTATTACATGATTTACCCTATCAAGGTAACCCTTTTCATCAGGCAATTCATTAAGAGTAAGATTCCCATGTTTACTAATTTTATTTATTTATTATAAATATATTAAAAATTTATTTTTATTATTATTTTTAATTTGATTGTATAAAGTTTTATTTTGGCTTGTAAGTTTATTATTAGTTTAATTTATATGTAAATTTTTGTGTGAATTTTTATTTATTTTAATAATAAATAAATTATTTTTATTCGCAGTAATTAATATTATTAATTAGGGAAACCTAGAAATAGTAATACTAAAGAGTATTGGCTAAATTTGTGCCAGCAGCCGCGGTTATACGAATAATGCAAATAAACTTTTTTAGTTAAAGTTAAATTGTTTATTTATAAAATAAAAATAAATTTATTAGGTGAAATTTTAAATTTATAAATTTTTTATATAAAATAATTGAAGCTTGAAAATTTTAGTAATAAACTAGGATTAGATACCCTATTATTTAAAATGTAAATAAAAAAACTAAGGTAGTAGTAGTTATGTTCTTGAAACTTAAAAAATTTGGCGGTATTTTAGTCTATTCAGAGGAACCTGTTCTGTAATCGATAATCCACGATGGACCTTACTTAAGTTTGTAATCAGTTTATATACCGTCGTTATTAGAATATTTTATAAGAATGTTAATTTTCAGAATTTTAAAAAAGAAAATATATCAGATCAAGGTGTAGCTAATATTTAAGTAGAAATGGGTTACAATAAAATTATTTATACGAATATAAATGTGAAATGTTTATTGAAGGTGGATTTGATAGTAAAATTATAAAGATTAATAATTTGATTTTAGCTCTAAAATATGCACACATCGCCCGTCACTCTTACTACTAAGGTAAGATAAGTCGTAACATAGTAGATGTACTGGAAAGTGTACCTAGAATGCAATTTAAAGCTTATTTAGTAAAGCATTTCATTTACATTGAAAAGATTTTTGTGCAAATCAATATAAATTGAATAGATTTTATTTATTAATTATTTTTGTTTAAAAATTAAATTATTAAAAATAATTATAAAATGAATTGTTTTAGTATTTAATAAAGAAAAAATAATATTAATTATAGTGTAATAGTATTGTGAAAGAAAATTGAAATAATTTGAAAAATTTTTATTGTAAAAGAAAATTTAATTTATTGTACCTTGTGTATCAGGGTTTATCAAATAAAAATTATTTATTATAATTTTCTCGATTTTAAAAGAGTTAATATATTATAAAAGTTAATGTGGCAAAATTATTTTTAATAATATATTAGAAATGAAATGTTATTCGTTTTTAAAGGTATCTAGTTTTTCAAGAAATAAATTTAATTTAGAAATTTTATATTATTTAATTAAATAAATTAATTAAATAAATATTTAATTTTAATATTTTATGGGATAAGCTGTAAAATAAATTTTTAAAAATAAATAAATAAGTTAATAAATATAAGCTTAGAAATAGCTATTATTAATAAAAGTGTTATAATTTATTTTATAATAATTATTATTTATTAAAATTTTAAGTTTTTATTGAAATATTTATTTTAATTATAAAAATAAATAAATAATGATAAAATTAGTATATTGTATTGTATAAATAAATATAAATGAAAAGTTTTTATAAAGAACTCGGCAAAAATAATGTTCGCCTGTTTAACAAAAACATGTCTTTTTGAATTTTTTTTAAAGTCTAGCCTGCCCACTGAATAATTTTTAAATGGCCGCAGTATACTAACTGTGCAAAGGTAGCATAATCATTAGTCTTTTAATTGAAGGCTGGTATGAATGGTTGGACGAGATATTAACTGTTTCATAAAAATTTATAATAGAATTTTATTTTTTAGTCAAAAAGCTAAAATATATTTAAAAGACGAGAAGACCCTATAAATCTTTATATTTAGGTTATTATAATTTTATAGATTTTTTTTGTTATAATAATTGATAATATTTTATTGGGGTGATATTAAAATTTGATAAACTTTTAATTGTTTAAATCATTAATTTATGAATAATTGATCCGTTATTAGCGATTAAAAAAATAAGTTACTTTAGGGATAACAGCGTAATTTTTTTGGAGAGTTCATATCGATAAAAAAGATTGCGACCTCGATGTTGGATTAAGATATAATTTTAGGTGTAGCCGCTTAAATTTTAAGTCTGTTCGACTTTTAAATTCTTACATGATCTGAGTTCAAACCGGCGTAAGCCAGGTTGGTTTCTATCTTTAAAAAATTAAAATATTTCAGTACGAAAGGACCTAATATTTGATAAATTATTATTTTTATATTGAATATAATTAATATAAATAACTATTTTGGCAGATTAGTGCAATAAATTTAGAATTTATGTATGTGATTTTTATCACAAATAGTACTTGTTTTTTATAGAAAATATTTTATTTATTATTGGAAGATTATTATTAATTATTTTTGTATTAGTAAGAGTAGCTTTTTTAACTCTTTTAGAACGAAAGGTATTAGGATATATTCAGATTCGAAAGGGTCCTAATAAGGTTGGAATTGCAGGAATTCCTCAACCTTTTTGTGATGCAATTAAGTTATTTACTAAGGAACAAACTTATCCTTTGTTGTCTAATTATATTTCTTATTATTTTTCACCTATTTTTTCTTTATTTTTGTCTTTATTAGTATGAATATGTATACCAATATTTGTAAAGCTTTTTTCTTTTAATTTAGGTTTATTGTTTTTCTTATGTTGTACTAGTTTGGGGGTTTATACAGTAATAATTGCTGGTTGATCTTCTAATTCTAATTATGCTTTATTAGGAGGGTTACGAGCTGTTGCTCAAACTATTTCTTATGAAGTAAGTTTAGCATTAGTTTTATTAAGTTTTATTTTTTTAATTGGGGGTTATAATATATTAATATTTTATAAGTATCAAATATTTATTTGATTTTTATTTATTATATTTCCTATAGCTTTAGTTTGATTTAGTATTTCTTTAGCAGAAACAAATCGTACACCTTTTGATTTTGCGGAAGGAGAATCAGAATTAGTTTCTGGATTTAATGTAGAATATAGAAGAGGAGGATTTGCATTAATTTTTTTGGCTGAATATGCAAGTATTTTATTTATAAGTATATTATTTTGTGTAATATTCTTAGGAAGAGATGTATTTTCTTTCTTTTTTTATATTAAGTTAACATTTGTTTCATTTATATTTATTTGAGTACGTGGAACTTTACCTCGGTTTCGATATGATAAGTTAATGTATTTAGCTTGAAAGAGTTTTTTACCTTTTTCATTAAATTTTTTATTATTTTTTGTAGGGTTTAAGATTTTTTTAATGTATTTAATTTAATGAATTTTTTTTAGTAAAGTTAATAGAAAATTTGATTTCTATCTTATGTTTTCAAAACATATGCTTATTTCAAGCTCATTAACTAATTTAATAAATTATCTCATCATTTGATAATTAAAGGATTAAATATGAAATATGAGAAGTAAACAACAGTTAAAATTTGTCCAACAATTACGTAAGGTTCTTCAACTGGTCGAGCTCCAATTCATGTCAATAAGATTACTGTTACTACTATTACTCAAAATAAAATTTGATTAATAGGGTAGAATTGAATACCTCGGAACTTACTTAAATGATAGAATGGTAAAATTGCTAAAATTGCAATAGATAGAACTAATGCAATTACTCCTCCTAACTTATTAGGAATAGATCGTAAAATTGCGTAAGCAAATAAGAAGTATCATTCAGGTTGAATATGAACTGGAGTAACTAAAGGATTGGCTGGGATAAAATTATCAGGGTCACCAAGTAAGTAAGGATTAATTAATACTAATAAAATTAGAATTATTGTTATAACAATGAATCCTACAATATCCTTGTAAGTGAAATAAGGATGGAATGGAATTTTATCAATATTAGAATTTAATCCTATTGGATTATTTGATCCTGTTTCGTGAAGGAATAAAATATGAATAAGAGTTGCAGCTAGAACAATAAATGGTAAAATGAAGTGGAATGTGAAGAATCGAGTTAATGTAGCGTTATCAACAGCAAACCCTCCTCATACTCATTGTACTAGGTCAATTCCTAAATAAGGAATAGCTGATAATAAATTAGTAATAACAGTAGCTCCTCAAAAAGATATTTGTCCTCAAGGAAGAACGTATCCTATAAAAGCTGTTCCTATTACTAAGAATAAAATAATAACTCCTACTAATCAAGTTGGAGTAAATAAGTATGAACCATAGTAAATTCCTCGTCCTACATGTAGATAAATACAAATAAAGAAGAATGATGCACCATTAGCATGTATAGTTCGTAATAATCATCCATAGTTTACATCTCGACAAATATGATTTACTCTATTAAAAGCTAAATTAATATCTGCTGTGTAATGTATAGCTAAAAATAATCCAGTTAAAATTTGAATCATTAAACATAAGAATAATAATGATCCAAAATTTCATCAGGCTGAAATATTTCTAGGAGCAGGTAAATCTACTAAAGCACTATTAGCAATTCTGAAAATTGGGTGTTTAATTCGTAAAGGTTTGTTCATTAGTTAAATATTGGTCGAAGAGGTCCCTTAAATAACTTTGTAATTTTTACTACTGCAATTAATGTAATTAATAAGTAATTTATTAATAAAATTGTTAGTAAATTTGTTGGGTAGTTATATAATTTATTAAGGGATAATGAATTTTCTATTAAATATGAATTTATGTCATAAATTGACTTTACTTCTAAATTTTGGTATTGAAGAAGTAAATTTTTATCTATGAAGAATAAAGTGATAATTATTACAAAAAAAATTGATAAAGAAATTAATAATAATTTAATTGAAAAAGTAAATATTTCATTTGATGCAAGAGAAGTTACATAAATGAATAAAACTAATATTCCTCCTAAAAATACTAGAAAAAGAATATATGAAAATCAAAATCTTTTAGTTATTAAACCTGAAGTTAAACAAACTAGTGTTGTTTGAATTAGTAAGGTTAATCCTATTGCTAAAGGGTGCTTTATATTTATAAAAATAAAATTAAAAATAAATAATAGAGATAGTAAAATTCATTGTATAATATCAAGAGGTAGTTTAAGTAAAATATTAATTTTGGGGATTAATGATAAAGAATTTTCTTTTCTCTTGAAGTTTTAAAAGAAATAATCTTATTTTTGATTTACAAGACCAATGTTTTTGTTAAACTATTAAAACTAATGATAGCAATTTTAAATTGAAGCTTACCAAGTATTTTATTTATTATAGGAGTATTTACTTTTGTTTCTAATCGTAAACATTTATTGTCTATATTATTAAGATTAGAATATATTGTATTAAGATTATTTCTTTTATTATTTATTTATTTAAATATATTAAGTTATGAGAATTTTTTTAGTATAATATTTTTAACATTTAGTGTCTGTGAAGGTGCACTTGGACTTTCTATTTTAGTTTCAATAATTCGTACTCATGGAAATGATTATTTTCAAAGATTTAATGTTTTACAATGTTAAAGATTATTATTAGAATTTTATTTTTGTTTCCATTGTGTTTAATACATAATACTTATTGAATGGTTCAAAGTTTTTTATTTTTATTAAGTTTTGTTTTTATTTTAATAAATATATATAGAAATTATTTCATGTCAATTTCTTATTTATTTGGGTGTGATATAATTTCTTATGGATTAATTTTATTAAGATTATGAATTGTTTCTTTAATGTTGATGGCTAGTGAATCAATTTATAAGTATAGAAATTATACTAATTTGTTTTTATTAAATATTATTTTATTATTGATTTTATTAGTGTTAACTTTTAGAAGTATAAGTTTATTTATATTTTATTTATTTTTTGAAAGTAGTTTAATTCCTACATTGTTTTTGATTTTAGGATGAGGGTATCAACCTGAACGATTACAAGCAGGAGTATATTTATTATTTTATACTTTATTAGTTTCTTTACCAATATTAATTGGAATTTTTTATTTATATAAGGTTACAGGTACTTTAAATTTTTATTTATTAAATAATTACATATTTAATTATGAAATTCTTTATTTTTCTTTAGTTATAGCATTTTTGGTAAAGATACCTATATTTTTAGTTCATTTATGATTACCTAAGGCTCATGTAGAAGCTCCTGTTTCTGGTTCAATAATTTTAGCTGGAATTATATTAAAGTTAGGGGGGTATGGATTATTACGAGTATTTCCTTTTTTACAATTAATAGGATTAAAGTTTAATTTTATTTGAATTAGAATTAGATTAGTTGGAGGAGTATTAGTAAGATTAATTTGTTTACGACAAACAGATTTAAAGGCATTGATTGCTTATTCTTCTGTTGCTCATATAGGAATTGTATTAGCTGGTTTAATAACTTTAACATATATAGGAATTTGTGGATCTTATACTTTAATAATTGCTCATGGATTATGTTCTTCAGGATTATTTTGTTTAGCTAATATTTCTTATGAACGATTGGGAAGTCGAAGTTTATTAATTAATAAGGGATTATTAAATTTTATACCTTCAATAGCATTATGATGATTTTTATTAAGTTCTGCTAATATGGCTGCTCCACCTACATTAAATTTGTTAGGAGAAATTTCTTTAATTAATAGAATTGTTAGTTGATCTTGAGTTTCTATATTAATATTATCATTATTGTCATTCTTTAGAGCTGCTTATACTTTATATTTATATGCTTATAGTCAACATGGAAAGATTTTTTCTGGAGCATATTCATTTAGAGGAGGTTCAGTTCGAGAATTTTTACTTTTATTTTTACATTGATTTCCATTAAATTTATTAATTTTAAAGGGGGATATATGTATATTATGATTATGTTTAAATAGTTTAAAAAAAAAATATTGATTTGTGGTGTCAATGATAAGAAGTTTTCTTTTTAAACCGTGAAATATTTATCAATTTGTACAATTAGATTTGTAAGTTTATTTTTTTTTAGTCTATCATCTTTTTTGATAGGAATGATTTTTATTATAAATGATTATAGAATTTTTATTGAATGAGAAGTTGTTTCTATAAATTCAATAAATATTGTTATAACTTTATTGTTAGATTGAATAAGTTTAATTTTTATATCATTTGTATTAATAATTTCTTCATTAGTTATTTTTTACAGAAAGGAATATATAGAAAGTGATTATAAGATTAATCGATTTATTATATTAGTTTTAATGTTTGTAACATCAATGATGTTATTAATTATTAGTCCTAATTTAATTAGTATTTTATTAGGATGGGATGGGTTAGGACTTGTTTCTTATTGTTTGGTTATTTATTTTCAAAATGTTAAGTCTTATAATGCTGGTATATTAACTGCTTTATCGAATCGGATTGGTGATGTTGCTTTATTATTGGCTATTGCATGAATATTAAATTATGGAAGTTGAAATTATGTTTTTTATTTAGAAGTTATAAAGAATGATTTTGAAATAATACTTGTTGGTAGTTTAGTAATGTTGGCTGCAATAACAAAGAGAGCACAGATTCCTTTTTCTTCATGATTACCAGCTGCTATAGCAGCTCCAACTCCTGTTTCTGCTTTAGTTCATTCTTCTACTTTGGTAACTGCAGGGGTTTATTTATTAATTCGGTTTAATATTTTATTAAGTGATTCATGAATGGGTAATTTATTATTATTATTATCTGGATTAACAATATTTATAGCTGGGTTAGGAGCTAATTATGAATTTGATTTAAAGAAGATTATTGCTTTGTCTACTTTAAGTCAATTAGGATTAATAATGAGAATTTTGTCAATAGGATATTATAAGTTAGCTTTTTTTCATTTATTAACACATGCTTTATTTAAGGCATTATTATTTATGTGTGCAGGGGCTATTATTCATAATATAAATAATTGTCAAGATATTCGTTTAATGGGTAGTTTAAGTTTAATGATACCATTAACTTCTTCTTGTTTTAATGTAGCTAATTTAGCTTTATGTGGAATACCATTTTTAGCTGGATTTTATTCTAAGGATTTAATTTTAGAAACTGTGTCTTTATCTTATATTAATATATTTTCATTTTTTTTATATTTCTTTTCTACAGGTTTAACTGTTTGTTATTCTTTTCGATTAGTTTATTATACAATAACAGGAGATTCAAATTTTTCTTCTTTAAATATATTAAATGATGAAGGTTGAGTAATGTTAAAGAGTATAATAGGATTATTAATTTTAAGAATTTTTGGAGGTAGAATACTAAGTTGATTAATTTTTCCTACTCCAGTAGTAGTAGTTCTTCCTTCTTATTTAAAGTTGTTAACATTATTTGTTTGTATTGTAGGAGGGGTAAGAGGTTACATAATTTCTAATGTGTCTCTGTTTTTTTATAATAAGGCTTTAAATAATTATAATTCTTCTTATTTTTTAGGTTCAATGTGATTTATACCATATATTTCTACTTATGGAATTATTAATTATTCATTAATTGTAGGAAAGATGGTAGTTAAGTCATTTGATCAAGGATGATCAGAATATTTTGGGGGGCAACAACTTTATTATAATTTAGTAAAGAATTCTCAATTAAATCAAATATTACAAAATAATAATTTAAAGATTTATTTATTAAGTTTTATTTTTTGAATTATAATTTTATATATGTATATAATTTGTTTTTATTCAAATAGCTTATATTTAGAGTATGACACTGAAGATGTTAGGGAGATTAATTTAATCTTTGAATATAATGAATTAATTTTAGTAATTTATAAAAATAAAAAATTTTAATTTTACAATGAAAATGTAATGTTTTACTTAAACTATATAAACTAGAAGTATAAATGGAATTTAACCATTAAAAGAAAAAAGTTAGCAGCTTTTACTTGAACATCATACTTCTTTAATTGGAGTATTTATCTCAATTCTATCATTAACAGTGATAAGCCTCTTTTTGGCTTCAATTAATATAAAAGAATAAGGGTAATAATTACCTAAGATTAGGTCGAAACTAATTGCAATATATCGCTTCATATTCAAGGTAGATTGAAAAATCAATACTTTTTGAATGCAAATCAAATGTTATACTTAACTACAACCCTAATTAATTTGATCAATTAAGTATACCTTGATTTCATTCATGGTATAGTCCTAATAATAAAATTAAAATAAAAATGATTGATGTAATTGTTCATATTATTAAATTAGAAAACTTAATAATTAAAATAATTGGCAGGATTAAAGCAATTTCTACATCAAAAATAAGAAAAATAATTGTAATTAAAAAGAATCGTAAAGAAAAGGGAAGACGAGAAGATGATTTTGGATCAAATCCGCATTCAAATGGAGATGCTTTTTCTCGGTCTACTAATGTTTTTTTCGAAAGAATTGAAGCTAGTAATATTACTACAATTGAAATTAATATAATAATTGAACTAATTGTTAAAATTGATAAAATTATCTATACTATTAATAATAGACCATATGATTGGAAGTCAAATATACTTTTTATACTATATAGATAATTAATTATCCTCCTCATCAATAAATTGAAACATAAAGAAATAATCAAACAATATCAACAAAGTGTCAATATCAAGCAGCGGCTTCAAATCCGAAATGATGATTCTTAGAGAAATGATTATTTAAGTGTCGAATTAAACAAACTAAAAGGAAAGTAGTTCCAATTAAAACATGAATTCCATGGAATCCTGTTGCTATAAAGAATGTTGATCCATAAACAGAGTCTGCAATTGTAAATGGAGCTTCAATATATTCGTAAGCTTGTAAAATTGTAAAATAAACTCCTAAGATTACTGTAAAAAATAATCCTTGTGTAGTTTGTGAATGATTTCCCTCTATTAAACTATGATGAGCTCAAGTTACTGTAATTCCTGAAGTTAATAAAATTACTGTATTTAATAAAGGAATTTGGAATGGATTAAAAGGTGTAATTCCTATAGGAGGTCATATAGCTCCTAATTCAATTGAAGGAGAAAGACTACTATGGAAGAAAGCTCAAAAGAATGAGACGAAAAATAAAACTTCAGAAAGAATAAATAAGATTATTCCTCATCGTAAACCTGTAGTTACTGCATCAGTATGAAGACCTTGGAATGTTCCTTCTCGTGAAACATCTCGTCATCATTGATAAACAGTTAAAATAGTAATAATATTTCCTAAAAAGAATAGTGAAACATCATATTGATGGAATCACTTTACTATACCAGCAACAGTTGTTATAGCTCCAATAGAAGCTGTTAATGGTCATGGACTATAATCTACTAAATGGAATGGGTGGTTTGAGTGAGTTGACATTAGTTTAGTTTACTTCACTAGAATATAATGTACTAAGAACAGCGAATACATATGATTGAATTATAGCAACAGCTGATTCTAATACTAATAAAGCAATTTGTGTAATAATTAATAAACTTAATAATACTGTTGATATAGAAGGTCCTGTATTTCCTAATAAAGTTAATAATAAATGTCCAGCAATTATATTAGCTGTTAATCGAACAGCTAATGTACCAGGTCGAATTACATTACTAATAGTTTCAATGCATACCATAAAAGGCATTAAAACGGCTGGAGTTCCTTGAGGAACTAAATGAGCAAATATATGTTGAGTATTATTAATTCATCCAAATAATATAAAACATAATCATAAGGGAAGAGCTAAAGTTAATGTTAATGTTAAATGACTTGTACTTGTAAAAATGTAAGGAAATAATCCTATAAAATTATTAAATAAAATTATAGAAAATAATGAAACGAAAATGAAAGTTGATCCATTAGCTCCTATAGGACCTAATAGAGTCTTGAATTCCTTATGAAGAGTTAATAAAATATTATTTCAGAAAATATGATATCGTGAAGGTATTAATCAATACATTGAAGGAATTATTAAAATTCCTAAGAAAGTACTTAATCAATTTAGTGAAAGATTAAAAATACTTGAAGAAGGGTCAAATACGGAAAATAAATTTGTTATCATTTTCAATTTAATGAATTTGTAGATTGAGTTTTATTTACTAGATCTGATTTAGGTATAGAAGGAATATATGAATAATAATTTATTACATTAAAAATTACAAAAGCAATTGAAAAAATAATAAATAAGCTTAATCAACCAATAGGTGCTATTTGAGGAATTAAAAAATATCAACAAGCTGATAATTTTAGTTTGACAAACTAATGTTATAAATTTAACTAATTTTTTCATTAGAAGTAAGTGCTAATTTACTATAAAATGGTTTAAGAGACCAGTACTTGCTTTCAGTCATCTAATGAAGAGTTTACATTATTAGAAATTCACTTGATAAAGTAATTTACTGGAATACTTTCAATTACAATTGGTATAAAACTATGATTAGCTCCACAAATTTCTGAACATTGTCCATAAAATAAACCAGGTCGATTAATTAAGAAATTAGTTTGATTTAATCGTCCTGGTGTACCATCTACCTTAACTCCTAAAGCTGGAATAGTTCATGAATGAATTACGTCAGCTGCTGTTACTAAAATTCGAATTTGTGAATTTATTGGTAATACTACTCGATTATCAACGTCTAGTAGACGGAAGCTATCAATTGATAGTTCGTTAGTAGGAATTATGTATGAATCAAATTCAATATTAGCAAAATCTGAATATTCATAACTTCAATATCATTGATGTCCAATAGCCTTTAAAGTAATTGAAGGTTCATTGATTTCATCTAATAAGTATAAAAGTCGTAAAGAAGGAAAAGCAATAAATAATAAAATAATTGCAGGTAGAATTGTTCAAATAATTTCAATAGTTTGTCCGTGAAGTAAATATCGATTTACGTACTTATTAAAAAATAACATAAATATTAAATAACCTACTAGAACAGTAATTATTACTAAAATTAAAAGTGCGTGGTCATGGAAAAAGATTAATTGTTCTATTAATGGAGAAGAACTATCTTGTAAACCTAAACTTGCTCATGTTGACATTTATTTTCTAATAAAAGTAAAATACTTTATATATGGAGCTTAAATCCATTGCACTAATCTGCCATATTAGAAGTTAGTTAATAAAGGTAATTCACTATAGCTGTGTTCAGCTGGTGGAGTATTTTGTAATCATTCAATTGATGAATTTAGTTGAACAGGGAATAAAACTCGTCGTTGAGATACTAAACTTTCTCAAATAATGAAAAAGAAGAATAAAATTCCTAATAATGAAATTGTTGAACCAATTGTAGAAATTACATTTCAAGCTGTGTAAGCGTCTGGATAGTCTGAGTATCGTCGAGGTATACCTGCTAATCCTAAGAAATGTTGAGGGAAGAATGTTAAATTTACTCCGATAAATATAATAGCAAATTGACTCTTTAATAACTTGCTATTTAAAGTTAATCCAGTAAATAGAGGGAATCAATGAACAAATCCTGCTATAATAGCAAATACAGCTCCCATTGATAGAACATAATGGAAGTGAGCTACTACATAATATGTATCATGTAAAATAATGTCAATTGATGAATTAGCTAAAACAACTCCAGTTAATCCTCCTACAGTAAATAAAAATACAAATCCTAAAGCTCATAAAGTAGCTGGAGAATAATTTAATTGTGTTCCGTAAAGAGTTGCTAATCAACTGAAAATCTTAATTCCAGTTGGTACAGCAATAATTATTGTAGCTGAAGTGAAATAAGCTCGTGTGTCTACGTCTATTCCAACAGTAAACATGTGGTGAGCTCATACAATAAATCCTAATAGACCAATAGCTAGTATAGCATAAATCATTCCTAAAGATCCGAAAGTTTCCTTCTTTCCTGATTCTTGACTAATAATATGAGAAATTATTCCGAATCCAGGTAAAATTAAAATATAAACTTCAGGATGTCCAAAGAATCAAAATAAATGTTGGTATAAAATAGGATCTCCTCCTCCTGCTGGGTCAAAGAATGAAGTATTTAGATTTCGGTCAGTTAATAATATAGTAATAGCTCCAGCTAATACTGGTAAAGATAATAATAATAATAGGGCAGTAATAACTACAGATCATACAAATAAAGGTATTCGATCAAATGTAATTCCTGTAGATCGTATATTAATTACAGTTGTAATAAAATTTACAGCTCCTAAAATTGAAGAAATTCCTGCTAAGTGTAAAGAGAAAATAGCTAAATCAACTGATGCTCCTCCATGAGCAATATTAGAAGATAAAGGTGGGTAAACAGTTCATCCTGTTCCAGCCCCATTTTCTACTATACTACTTACTAATAATAAAGTTAATGCAGGAGGTAAAAGTCAGAAACTTATATTATTTATTCGTGGGAAAGCTATATCTGGAGCTCCTAACATTAAAGGAACTAGTCAATTTCCAAATCCTCCAATTATAATTGGCATTACTATAAAGAAAATTATAATAAAAGCGTGAGCTGTTACAATTACATTATAAATTTGGTCGTCTCCAATTAATGCTCCAGGGTGTCCTAATTCAGCTCGAATTAAAATACTTAATGAAGTTCCTACTATTCCGGATCAAGCTCCGAAAATGAAATATAAAGTACCAATATCTTTATGATTAGTAGAAAATAACCATTGTCGCGATTAAATGGCTGAAGTTTAGGCAATAGACTGTAAATCTATTTATGGGAATTTATTCTCTTTAATCAAATCAATGGCTTTATAGTCAATAATGACATTAGACTGCAATTCTAAAGGAGTAATAAATTTACTAAGGCTTAAAAGATTATTCTTATATTTATAGCTTTGAAGGCTATTAGTTTATTTAACTTAAAGCCTTAGAATAAAAAGTATAATGAAGAAATTATAAATAACCCAAATGAGGAGAAAAATGAACAAATTATAAATACCTTTATATAAGAAGTTTTATAGATAGATGCAGTTAATCAGTTATTTTCATAATAATTTAATATAAATGCTCTATAACATAATCGTATATAAAAGTATAAAGTAATTAAAGTCATTAAAACCATAAATGTTAATAAAAATAACTGGTTATTTATAGTTAATGATTGAATAACAATTCATTTTGGGAAAAATCCTAAAAATGGAGGTAATCCACCTAAGGATAATAAATTAAAGAATAAGAAAAACTTTATAACCTTTGAATGAAAAAATAAGGTAAATAATTGATTAATATGGGAAGTTTTGAATATATTAAACATAAAAATTATACTAAAAGTTAAAAATGAATAAAATATAAAATATGTTATTCATAGTAAATTACTATTGTATATTGCTGCTAATATTCATCCAAGATGATTAATTGAAGAATAAGCTATTAATTTACGTAGTGAAGTTTGATTTAATCCCCTTAATGCACCAATTAAACTAGAAAGAATAATGCTTGTAATAATTAATGGCTTAAAGATAATATAAGAAATTAATATTAAAGGAGCAATTTTTTGTCAAGTTATTAGAATTAATGCATTTAATCAAGATAGTCCTTCCATTACATTAGGAAATCAAAAGTGGAAAGGAGCTGATCCTCTCTTTAATAAAAGAGAAGAGAAAATCATTATTTCTATAAAGTAATTTGAATTTCTTTTACTTGAATTTAGTAAAAATAAAATTACTGCAAATAGGAATACTGAAGAAGCTAATGCTTGAGTAAGAAAATACTTTAATGAGGCTTCTGTTGATATTAATTTATTATCTCTTATTAGGGGGATAAAAGCTAATAAATTAATTTCTAAACCTATTCAAGCTCCTAGTCATGAATTAGCTGAAATAGAAATTAAAGTTCCTATTATCAAAATTCCGAAAAATATAATTTTTGATGAATTATTAAAAATTAAAAAGAAAAGGATTAGAACCTTTATAAATGGGGTATGAGCCCAGTAGCTTAATTAGCTTATCTTTTTATTATAAATATATTTTGGTGTATGATGCACAAAAGTTTTTGATACTTTTAGAAATAGTTTAATTCTATTAAATATAATTAATAATGAATGTAATATTATTACATGATTTACCCTATCAAGGTAAYCCTTTTYATCAGGCAATTCATT